TACAAATTAATAAATGAGTTACACCAAAAATTAAAAAAACGACGAAAAGAACAAGGCATAATACAAGGGCTGGGGCACCAGCTTCGAACAAGAAAATCTAAACATATAGATTTTTTAAATAGTTCGACACGAACTTTAAAAACTTTCAAGCAGTCTAATAAAAATAATTCTAATATTGATAATTCTAATATTTTAAATAATTCTAATATTGATAATTCTAATATTGATAATTCTAATATTGATAATTCTAATATTGATAAAAATAATTCTAATAATAAAGATTTGGGTTTTATAAGTTATTTGGAAGAACCAGATTTTCGTCGATCCGTAATCAAAGGATCTATGCGCGCTCAAAGGCGTAAATTGGTTATTTGGGGACTGTATCAAGGAAATCCTCATTCCCCGCTTTTTTTGGAAAAAAAGCAAGATTTCCCTTTTACTATATCCGACCTAATCAAACTTTTTTTTAATATTAAAGATCGGTTGGGTAAAAAGTCAGAATTCGAAATTTTAAATAAACAATCCCCCCCAAAAAGAAACAACCAGGAAGACGTAATGGAATTCTGGGAGACCATTCCACATGGACACAAAACAAGAGGTATTCTGTTACTAGCTCAATCAACTTTTAGAAAATATATTAAATTACCTTTATTGATAATATCTAAGAATATTGTCCGTATTTTATTACGACAATCTCCGGAATGGGATGAGGATTTCCAAGATTGGAATAGAGAAATTTATCTAAAATGCAGCTCTAATGGTCTTCAATTCTCCAAAACAAAATTTCCTAAAAATTGGTTAAGCAGGGGTTTTCAGATAAAAATCCTATATCCTTTTCATTTGAAACCTTGGCACAGATCTAAGCTAAGACTCTATGATTCTGATAGAGATCTAAAGCAACAAGAGGATTTTGATTCTTGTTTTTTAACAACTTTGGGAATGGAAACGGAACATCCTTTTGGTCCTCCTCGAAAAACACCGTCCTTTTTTGAATCCATTTTTAAAGATATAGACTATAAAGTCGAAATCAGAAAATTCAATTTTAGAGTTCGAAGAATTTTAAAAAAAATAAAAAAGAAAGAAGCAAAAGCATTTTTCTTTATAAAACAAAAAATAAAAGAACTTTTAAAAGGAAATCAAATTCCATTATTTATACCGAGAGAAATATATGAATCAAGTGAAACTCAAACAGAAAAGGATTCCATAATGAGCAATCAGATAATTCATGAATCACTTAGTCAAATTCTATCTACAGGTTGGACAAATTATTCACAGGCACAAGAAGAAATGAAACATAGGATTGATAGAAGAAAGACAATCAGAAATGAAATAGAAATAATGAAAAAAAATAAAATTAATAATGCAGAATCATCCCGAATAATTTTGAAAATATTAAAAATAAAAAATATGGAATTATTAGTTCAATTTTTCATTGAAAAAATATACATAGAGATCTTTCTATGTATCATTAATATGCGCAGAATCCCTCTACAACTTTTTATCGAATCAACAAAAAAAATTCTTGATAATGATAAATACATTAACAATAATGAAACAAATCAAGAAAGGATTAATAAAACAAAAAAAAACAAAATTGACTTTATTTTGTCTATGACTATAAAAAGGGCTTTTGATAATCTTAGAAATAGTAAGCGGAAGTCAGATATTTTTTTTGATTTATCTTACTTGTCACAAAAATATGTATTTTTCAAATTATCACAAACGCAGATTATTAACTTCAATAAGTTAAGATCTATTCTTCAATATAATGGACCGTCTTTTTTTCTTAAGACTGAAATAAGGGATTTTTTTGTAAGACAAGGCATATTTCATTCCGAATTAAGACAGAATAAACTTCCAAATTATGGAATGAATCCATGGAAAAACTGGTTAAGAGGTCATTATCAATACGATTTATCTCAGATTACATCGTCTATATTAATCCCCCAAAAATGGCGAAATAGAATCAACCAATGCCAGACGTCTCAAAATAAAGATTTAAACAAATGGTATTCCTCTGAAAAAGACCAATTACTTGATTCAAAAAAAAAACAAAATTCGAAAGTCTATTTATTACCAAATAAAGAGAATAATTTAAAAAAAAACTATAGATATGATCTTTTATCATATAAATATATTAATTCTGAAACTAAAAATAACTACTATATTTATAAATCATCATTAGAAACAAATAATAACCAAGAAAATTCCACCAGAAATAAAGAAAAGTTTTTTAGCATACTCAAGAATATTCCTAGCAAGAATTATTTAGGAAAAAGCGATATTATATATATGGAAAAAAATAAAGATAGAAAATTTTTGTATAAAATTAATAAAAATATTAAGGTTAAACCTAAACCTAATAAGGACCAAATAAAGGATAAAATTCATAATAATGGTCTTTTTTATCTTCCGATTTATTCAAATTTTGAAATAAATTCCGAAAAGGTATTTTTTAATTGGATGGGAATGAATGAAAAAATCTTAATCTTAAATTGCCTCATATCGAATCCGAAAGTTTTTTTCTTTCCAAAGTTTGTGAGACTTTATCATAAATATAAAGAGAAACCTTGGTTTATTCCAAGCAAATTACTTCTTTTTAATTTGAATATCAATTCCAATTTTAGTGAAAATCAAAAAATCAACGGAAAGCAAGAAGAGTATTTTTTCAAATTTAGCCCATCAAATTCAAAACAATATTTTGAATTAAATAATCAAAACAATATTGAAGAATACTTTTTAGAATCCGGAGATTTGCCTTCGCAATTAAGATGGGCTGGACGTTTCAATCAATTGAATCAAAAAATAATGAATAATATCCAGATATATGGTCTACTACTTAGCCTGATAAATGTCAGAAAAATTAGTATATCCTATATTCAAAGGAAAGAAATGGATCTGGATATAATGAGTAGGAATTTAAATCTTACACAATTAATGAAAACAGGAATATTAATTCTGGAACCTGCCCGCCTATCTCTAAAAAATGACGGACAGTTTTTTATGTATCAAATCATAGGTATTTCATTGGTTCATAAAAGTAAGCACCAAAGTAATCAAAGATACCAAAAACAAAAAAATGTTGCTAAAAATATAGACAAAAAGAATTCTGATTTGCTTGTTCCTGAAACAATTTTATCGTCTAGACGTCGTAGAGAATTAAGAATTCTCATTTCTTTCAATTTGAATTTAAAGAATAACACTGGTGTGGATAGAAACACATTAGTTTACAACGAGAACAAGATAAAAAAATGGAATCAATTTTTGGATGAAAATCAAGATTTTGACATAAAAAAAAATGAATTAATTAAATTCAAGTTCTTTTTTTGGCCTAATTCTCGATTAGAAGATTTAGCTTGTATGAATCGCTATTGGTTTGATACCAATAATGGGAGCCGCTTGAGTATGTTAAGGATATATATGTATCCATGATTAACAATTTTGAATTTCCTAGATATTCTGTTGTTCTATCAATCAGTTCTGTCCGTGATCTAAATATATCCATGTTATATGCAAGCAACCAAATGAACATATGCACTGTCTTACATTCCAGTCTAGGATAGTGCAATAATAAAGAAATCATGTAGGAAAAATGTGGTATCAATTAAAGCTAGAAATAAATCAACAGAATTTTCGTACTAAACTATTTGGTATCGTCTTTTTACTATACAAATGAATTCCAAAATAGGATTTATTAATTGATAAAATCAGGAGTCTATAAAAAAATTCTGATTATTGTGTATACTACATTAAAATTTCTGACATTATTATTACTGCTTAATAAAATCAATATCTGTAAAAAGGGGAGTGTGAAATTCTTTTATGGTAAAAAATTCATTTATTTCAATTATTTTTCAAGAACAAGAAGAAAACAAAGAAAACAGAGGATCTGTTGAATTTCAAGTAGTAAGTTTCACCAATAAGATACGTAAACTTACTTCACATTTGGAATTGCACAGAAAAGACTATTTATCTCAGAGAGGTCTGCGGAAAATTCTGGGAAAACGTCAACGGTTGCTGGCTTATTTGTCAAAAAAAAATAGAGCGCGTTATAAAGAGTTAATAGGCCAGTTGGATATTCGAGAGAGAAAAACTCGTTAATTTGAAGAGTTAGTTTGAATTATCGCTTAAAGTTTGATGAACTCCTTTTCGCTTTCAGCAATTCATGGAAGAATGAATCAGGAAAAACCTATGACTGGACCATCTACAAGAAAAGACCTCATGATAGTCAATATGGGACCTCACCACCCATCAATGCACGGTGTTCTTCGACTCATTGTTACTCTAGACGGTGAAGATGTTATTGACTGTGAACCAATATTGGGTTATTTACACAGAGGTATGGAAAAAATTGCAGAAAATCGAACAATTATACAATATTTGCCTTATGTAACACGTTGGGATTATTTAGGTACTATGTTCACAGAAGCAATAACTGTAAATGCACCAGAGCAATTAGGCAATATTCAAGTCCCTAAAAGGGCCAGTTATATCAGAGTCATTATGTTGGAGTTAAGTCGTATAGCTTCGCATTTGTTATGGCTTGGCCCTTTTATGGCAGATATTGGGGCGCAGACTCCTTTCTTCTATATTTTTCGAGAAAGAGAATTGATATATGACCTATTCGAAGCTGCCACCGGTATGCGAATGATGCACAATTTTTTTCGTATTGGTGGAATCGCTGCTGATTTACCTCATGGGTGGATAGATAAATGTTTGGATTTTTGCGATTATTTTTTAACAGGAATTGCTGAATATCAGAAGCTTATTACACGGAATCCCATTTTTTTAGAACGAGTTGAAGGAGTAGGCATTATTGGTGGAGAGGAAGCAATAAATTGGGGTTTGTCAGGACCCATGCTACGAGCTTCCGGAATACAATGGGATCTTCGTAAAGTTGATCATTATGAGTGTTACGACGAATTTGATTGGGAAGTCCAATGGCAAAAAGAAGGGGATTCATTAGCTCGTTATTTAGTACGAATCAGTGAAATGACAGA